AGATGAGCCCCCTTTGAAGCCAGAATTGCTTTTCCTTGATATCTGACATAATGCATGAAAGGATCCTTGAACAACCATAGAGTTTTCTGAAAATCATTACGAAGAACTACCACAAGATATTCCATTTTTCCATAGAAATGTGTTCGCTCAATAAAGGCTCCAGAATATTTTGATCCTAAATAAGAAGACTGTTTACGGAGAAAAATGAATACGGATTCGCATTCATATACATGAGAATTATATAGGAACAAGAATAATCTTTGATTCTCTTTTGTAAAATCTTTTGTAAAAAGATAAATGGATTTCTTTGGAGTAATGAAACTATTCCAATTAGTATACTCGTGGAGAAAGAATCGCAATAAATGCAAAGAGGGAGCATCTTGTATCCAACGGTGAAGGGTTTGAACCAAGATTTCCAGATGTGTGGGGTAAGGTATTAGGATATCTGACACATAATTTAAATGTGAGAATTTGTCCTCTAAAAAGGGAAGTATTGAATGAATAGATCGTAAATTATGAAATTTTGCTATTTCTTTTTCTTCTAGAGAAGATACTAATTGCAGAGAGAATGGAATTTCCACAATGACTGCAAAACCCTCTGATATCATTTGATAATCAAAATTCTTGTTGTACCCAAGGAATCGATTTTGGTTCGAATGATTAACCGAAATCATCAAATGATTCTGTTGATGCATTCGAATAATTAAACGTTTGATAATTAGTGAACTGGATTTATTGTCATAACCTAAATTTTCCATGGATTCGTAAAGAATCGATCCATTTAAACCATGATCATGAGCAAGTACGTAGATATACTCCTGAAAGAGAAGCGGATATAGGAAGTGTTGTTGACGAGATCTATCAATTTCTAAATATCTTTGTAATTCTTCCATTTGAAATTATACTTGAACCAAAGGAAGAGATTTCTTGGATTCTCAAATGATACATAGTGCAATACGGTCAGAACAAAGTATATAGTAAGAAAGAATAGATACCCCGGAGACAGGGAGACCAATCAAGGGATCCTCTTTTTTTCCATCCAATTGGTTTGTATTGGTTATAGTTACAAGAGATGGTTAGAAATCCTTTATTTTTGCAACCCAATCGCTCTTTTGACTTTGGAATGAATTATCTTTATCAGTATACCATTTCTTCTACACATTCGTCTCCACTCCATAATGGAGAATAGTGAATAGTTAGGATTCATTAAAAAAAAAGGAATCAATGATCCACTCACAGGAGAACCCTTATCCCGCATCTGGTACTAATCCATTTTTAACATCTAATTAGATCGGGTAATCATTCAAATTCAGAACAGAAGCTCGTTGCTTTTTGTTTCCCTATAATTGGAATTGGAGCCAAAGGGCTCTATCCATTTATTCACTCGACCCAACTTTGAATTGATTTGGTACCGTTTTCAAGAATCAAAACAATCGTTTTTACCGATCCGGTAAAGATGAAGTATTCTCAGAGTTCTCCATTGATACGACATGCTGTTTTTTCCATTCATTCCCTTTTTTTAGGATCAGTCGTGGTCTTACAAACTCTACCAATGTATGGGTATGGACGAATCCGTTTCTTCATCCAAATGTGTAAAAAAGAATAGCCGCACTTAAAAGCCGAGTACTCTACCGTTGAGTTAGCAACCCAGATGAATAGGGTGTGTAGATACGATCTTAATAAAAAAAAGAGATTGGGTTGCCCAAACCCGTCAAAACATTGAACTAGCAAGAAATCTAAAAGAAACATTTGATGATCGATTATGAACATAAAAAAAAAAAAAGATCAGATTAAAATACAACAGATTCCTAGATAAATATAGATAGATGTCAAAATGGATAGACACCCATTTTTATCTTTATCCATTTTTTTTTTTCATTAAGATTCTTGTGTCACGGCGAATCTGGCGAACCCATCATTTGAGTCAAGTAAAGTAAAGAATCAAACTTGTGGGACGTGGAGAAATAGATCTATTTCTCCACGATCGAATTATATTTGTTCGATACACCATTGTCAATATGAATTGAATGTTGAGAAAACAAATTCCATAAAAAAAGACTTGCGTTAGATTGACACTACATAAATAAGAAATGAAGTGTGAGTGGAGGAATAAATAAAGAAAAAGTAGGAAAAAAATAGAAGGTCTATTCAATAGAAGTATGAATAGAGCAAGAAAAGGAGAAACGGTAGAGAAACAATTAAACAAAGCTAGATGTTACCCCCACCCTTGAATTTTCATTCATTTTATTTCAATTGATTAATTTTAAATTCCTTAAATACCTCCGCCCTCTTTGAAATATCATGAACAGTTCCTGTAGGTTGAGCGCCTTTTTCAAGGAAATAAAGAATAGCAGGAACATTTAAATAAGTTTGATTCTTTATTGGATCGTAAAAACCCACTTTCCGAAGATCTCTTCCTTCTCTTCGGGATCGAACATCAATTGCAACGATTCGATAGATGGATCATTGGGATAGATGCAGATGAACAATGCCCCCCCTAGAAACGTATAGGAGGTTTTCTCCTCGTACGGCTCAAGAAAGAATGATTCAAATTTATGTATATAGCGGCAAATTGCTCCAGAAAATCTTCAATTAGACTTAGAATTTGAGTCTTTTTTTTTTTCAGGAAGGAAAAAAGAATATCATTCGTACTCATAACTCAAGTGGGGTAATTCTCAAAGAATTCGAAGGGAAATTCTTAGACATTTATTGAGTCATCTCATCTCTAACCTCTTTTGTTTGTCTTGTCTGGAATCAATTTTGATTTCTCATTCTGATCAGTTGTTAAGACAATTGAAAATGGTGTTTCCTTGTTCCGAGGATCTTTTATCTTTGCTTTGAATCATTGGGTTTAGACATTACTTCGGCGATCCTTAATCGTTTCAATTAAAAATGGCAGCAACATACCCTTTTTATCGAAGAATCATACGAACGATTGATTCTGCTGTGATACACTTTTGATTGAAATGGTTTTACCAATTCCAACAAATTAAAAAGTTGGAAACTTGGTCGAATTTGACCCTTTCCATTTTTATATCGAAAATATACTTACGAAGTTGTCCCAACTTATTGATTGTCACTAACCCTAGATCCTTCCCCCTGATAAATGAATCAATACTTTCTACTCGAGCTCCATCATGTACTATTTACATTACAACCCAACAAAAAATGGGGATCCTAGCGGAACAGAACAAACTATGTCGAGTCAAGAGCGTTTTCGTTGATATAAAAAATGGCGGATGTAAGAATCCACAACCGATCATGTCCTTCAAGTCGCACGTTGCTTTCTACCACATCGTTTCAAACGAAGTTTGACCATAACATTCCTCTAATTTGGAACCGGTATGGAATTGATTCAATATGGAATCATGAATAGTCATTGGCTCAATCGGTACATAGTACTTTCTTTTTATCTATAGTTTATCTATAGATAGATAGATATTTATCTGGAGAAGTCTCAGCAAGGATCCAATTCTTTCTTTAATAACTAAAAAAAAGAAGGTTCTTGAATTAGAGTCCCAATATCGGAACAGAATGAGTCATTAAACAAATAAGCTATTCCAATGACTCGGAAAGGTTGGAAGTAACTCGATAGGATCGATTCACTAGTCGCAAACTTCTTCGAGTATCAAGGATTCGATTCATTTCGATTCATAAGGAATCATGAAAAATGGTTTAATTTATTTCTTAATATAAGTTTTCCTGTAAAGACTGAATTAGATCTCTAAATAAATTAACAAGTCGGCGCAATCACAACGAGTAGCTAAAACCTTTAGCGGATATCTCATTGATTAATGAAACGCGAATTTCATCATCATAAGAGAAATCTTTATAAGAGAAATCTTTGTTTCTTTTCCAATTGAATCATCAATGATAGATAGATGGATCAAAAAACAAATCCAATTTATTTGATTGGTTTTCATAGGGGTGGATAGAAAAGGGTTTATGTAAGATAAGATTAAGGTCGTTATTCTTTCATCTGATTGAAAAAATAAAATAAGAATCGGAGAAGTATGATCTTTACGTATCCATCAGACACACCGAACAACTGCTACCGGGGGTCATCGTGGATATTTAAGGGATCACAGATCTTTTTCACCGAAACCAAAACGCCGTTGTCACTGAACTAGAACAATAACAATCCATATAGGTATGGTTTATTTTCTACAGACTTTGCTTTACTTCAGATTCAGCAATCTTTCCATAAATTCCATCATATCATAAAGTCAAGTGAATGGAATGTATGAATCCCCTCCCCATCGCTACATTGATTTCCAATTATTCATTGGGGCTAGATGCAAAAAAAAAAGAAAAGGATACTCTTATGGGACGCTATCCTATCTTGTATAGGTACAAAAACAAATAGGTCCAGATCAATTCGTTGTTCCTATTCTTTCTTAGAATACTCCACCCCAATCTTAGGAACTTGAATCCCAGTGACGGAAAAAACTACCTGTTGTTTAGCATTCAGGATCCACATAGAATTAGTAATTGTGCTACCCTATTTACTTTAGGGAATATAGAAGACTTTTTTTTTCACATTTCGACTCAGAATGCAGCATAATCATGTGGGAATTACAATATCATTATCATTGATATTGGGCATCAAGTTTCTCTAAGTAGCTAACCAACTTCAATATGAATCTGCGCAGGACGGGCATACGCTGAATGGCTCGCCCAATTGACTTTTTTGAATTAAACTATTGATCTATGTCCCCATCATACCTACATCACAAAGATATTTATATCCATTCGCGTGTCATTGACACTCGATTCTATTTGAGTGAAACGAAAGGGAGAATATGATTCAGAAAGGAATCATTAGAAATATGAATGGGAATGAAAGATTGAATCACATTTTATCCAGTATCCAACATGAAACTCTTAAACAGAAGATTCTTAAAGAGAACAAAAAGAATCTTTGTTCTGATAGAATCAGTCTGGGACGGAAGGATTCGAACCTTCGAGTAACGGGACCAAAACCCGTTGCCTTACCGCTTGGCCACGCCCCATTTAGATTTCTATTCGACACTAATAAACACTAATATCGTTATTTGTTTTTCGTCAATTCGGACCCAAATATATATGGAATAGGTATATATGGAATAGGTTATTGCTAGAATTTGACGCGTGTAGATGTAAAATAAAAATAAAGGAAGTCATTCATTGATCATTACATATAATTCAATTAAGATATTGTAGGAAAAGTAGAATTCTTTCTATTCTAATTTGAGAATTGAAGTATTTTTTGATTGGAGGAGTTCAAAGAAAAAGAAATATTTTTTTCCTCCCCTCTTTCTTCATTTTTCCCCTTATATCAATAACTCAATAAAAATGAAATTATCTCCAAGAACGAAATGTTTGTTATGCTTAATATCTTTAGTTTCATTTTTATCTGTCTTAATTCTTCCCTTCATTCGAGTAGTTTTTTCTTCGCCAAATTGCCCGAGGCTTATGCTTTTTTCAATCCAATCGTGGATGTTATGCCAGTCATACCTGTGTTCTTTTTTCTCTTAGCCCTTGTTTGGCAAGCTGCTGTAAGTTTTCGATGAGATCTTTAATACTGTCCTAGAAACATTCTTCTTATTTATTCGAAATTCTAACAATTGATAAGAGCAGATCCGATAAGTCTTTCATTATGAACCCTCGATTCAAACATTGAAATTCTTAGATAGCCGCGATGAATCCAGATCACCTCATTTCCCCCATTTTGACCTTCCCCAGGCCCAGGGAGCAAAGGACCTATTATGGTCCCTTACACTACCTAATTGTGGGCATGACAAGATAATTTTTGGAACGAAAGAATCAGAATCTTATTACAAATGAATTTCTGCAAAATCCTTTCTTTTCTAGAAATCGCTTCACTTCTTGGTGTCAAAATGGAATATGTGGTACCAAAATAGAGAATCTATTTCCCTTTTCCCCAAAAAATGATCTTGGAGATTGTGTAATGCTTACTCTCAAACTCTTCGTTTACACAGTAGTAATATTCTTTGTTTCTCTCTTCATCTTCGGATTCCTATCTAATGATCCAGGACGTAATCCTGGACGTGAGGAATAAAATAAAAAAATAAGAGATTTTCGTTTTTTCTTGTTTAATTTCTGAATTTTATTATTTATTTTCAAATTGTCTTTATTCCATACATTTCACTATGATAAAACAGGGGATCGAGACTTTTTCGAATTCGAAAGAGAAATATCAAGTGATCAGAAGGAGCGGAGAGAGAGGGATTCGAACCCTCGGTACGAATAACTCGTACAACGGATTAGCAATCTGCCGCTTTAGTCCACTCAGCCATCTCTCCCAATTGCAAAAAGAGAATTCCTATGTGACACGTGAAGTAAAATACAAATCTTTATTTCTCTTTTTATTTCTCTTTCTTTATTCTATTTTACTATTTGATTCTCTAGATCTAGATAGATAATATCTATATATATATACGATACGATACGAATTACGAATTTTCAATTCCATTTAGATAATGATTCAAAAAAAAAATCTCCAATAGAAAGAGTACCCCTTCGATTTCGTCCAAAAGGTTCTTTTATTTCCCCGGCCTGGCCAGTAAGCACCTAGCCAGGCCTTGTTTTGTTCCAATGAATCATAGATCAACCGATTCATTTGATTTGAAAACGAAAATGCTTGTTATTGAAGCCGTAACAACAGCTGCAAGGGCTATTTCAATTCCTATGATATGAGTTCATATGATTCTTTATTTTTTTTTTTTCTTTTAAATATTTAAAATTTAAATAATATTATTATTATTCTATTTCATAATCTAAATAGAAAATAGAATATTCTAATAGAAATATTTTCTATTTCTATTATTTATGAATATGTAAAAAAATTTACATTTTCAGAATTCATAATCATAATAATAACAATGAAAAAAAAGAATAGAATATACATAGAATAAGGGGCTATGGATTCTTGCACAACTCATTTTTTTTGTTCCGACTTCAATGGCTCTTTTATTTGAAACTGGGCCTGTCAGTAAAAACTCCCCCAGTAAAAGAAAAGGTATAACTTGTTATTGAAATGAGCCTTAGCCTTCTTACTTCTTATTTATCCTATTTGATTGATTTTATCGAGTTCCCTCCGCAGAACGCGTCAGCACTCCAATTTTCGTGACTCTGATCCTATCTTGATTACATCTTGTTCGACAAATGATCCATTCATATACAATATATACATTGTAGCGGGTATAGTTTAGTGGTAAAAGTGTGATTCGTTCTATTAACAACTGAAATAGTTAAGGGGTCTTTCGGTTTAATTCATATTCCGATCAAAAACTTTTTTTCTTAAAAGGGTTTAATCCTTTACCTCTCAATGCCACATTTGAGGAAGAATATACATTCTCGTGATTTGTATCCAAAGGTAAATTAGAAATGGAATAACAAAATTGGATTCTGAAATCGCGAAGCATAATTATTTTTTTGAGTTGGACCAATTTCCAATTGAATGAGTATGAGTAAAGGATCCATGGATGAAGATAGAAA